AAAACGATTCCAATTTTCGCGTCTTAAATGAAATAAGCGGACTTATAATCCGCAGTATTCTAATGATAGATCGTATGGTAGAAAGAAATAGATGAATCTTCCTACCATATGATCTATTGGTATTATAGTAGTGTATAAAGTTGTACTCTAGAATAAAGGTAGAGGCTTAACTTAATATAGATTAATATACAATATTATATATGTATGTGGATATGAATTCCATATATGGAATTGACATAGCGCCCAATTCTATTTATTTGCTACACCTATTTGTATTTGTTTCGATCAATCTGAAATAAGAGTAAAACAATTATTCTTATGTCTTAGGGTTCTAATTACTAGTTACTAGATTTTTTCTGATGTTCAATATGAATCTCGGTATCTATCAAAAGATATAAATCAATGAAGGAAAACGATAGGGGTTTCTATTAATAAATTAATAAAAAAAAATTATTAGCAAACATTCCGAAGAAGTAATTGATTGAACCATCAACAGGAGTTTCATGGGCACTTCTCGGAGTTCGAAAAGGAAGAGTAAACCTTAACGTTAACGCCCGGAACCATGATATGAAATGTGAGTCGATAAAGCATAAATTAAATTTCTAAAATTAGAAAGCAGTCGGTATCAGTAAATGTGCAATATGCCACTCGCCTGAGGGAAGATCCTCCTATCTATATTATCTCGTTAGACAACCGCTATGTTTATTTTCTGATAGAAAGTGCGTATACACTTAACAAAACGACTTCTTCTTTGAACAGTAAACAGGGAAACAAATAAAATAATAATAATAAAAAGGTCGGGCCTTCCTTAGTATCCATCTAGAAGCCTGGTAAGAGCTCATCGATTGAAATAAAAAATTTAGGAAAATTTTGATTGGACTAAATTTCCTATCATTTAGATCCCTTTCGAAATACAAAGATAGGAATCAACGAAATATCTCTTTAATTGAAGAGTATGCTTCATATAATACATTACTTCATCCGAATCCAATGGAATTCGAAATGAAGATATTTTTATTTTCATTTGAAATAGTTCAAAACGCGTTGCGGAACGATCTAGAAAACAATTGATACAGTTTGATTTTGATTCCCCAACTCAATTAGTAATACCCCTAGAGTCCACTTCTTCCCCACACTACGAGTGAAAGGGAAAATGTAAAGACTACCATTAAAGCAGCCCAAGCGAGACTTACTATATCCATGTGAATTATGTCCCCTTATTTCTATAACAATGAAGGAATAATTCCTTCATTCCTCACTAATAATAGTATAGTGGAATCGGGGGCGCGGAGTCAAAAGGGGATTTTGATCGAACACTATTGATAAACCAATTCACTCAATGCACTCATAAAAAAAAATTCCTATATGATGATTTCCAATCAGGAAAGATGAAACATAAGCAAAATACGTAGTAACATCTCGAGGGAATGCTCCTAATGGAACGTGTAGGAATAATAAGGCCTATTTTTTTTTTTGTTGTTGATCCTCATTTAAATTTAAGTAAAAAGCGGATAATCCTTATCTAAAATCCCATTTGATCTAATTCGTACCCTTTCCATTTTTCTCTGTGAAAGAGTAGGGAGACAGTAGAAGGATATTCTTGATTAGGGGTTGCCGAGTAGAAGGGAATCTCGAAGTCTTCATACTTCATAACCCGTCTACCATTAGAATATTTCCTTAAATCCTAGATACGAGGATTTACAGAAAACCCCCGCCCCAGCCGGATGCTTCGAATCAAAGAAATGGCAACGGTCCGCTTCTGCTGGGAAATACTTCGGCGAGTTATATCAGCAGAACAGACGAAGATATTTCGAGTCTTTTGTTTTGTTGATCAGGCGACACCCGGATTTGAACTGGGGAAAAAGGATTTGCAGTCCCCCGCCTTACCACTCGGCCATGCCGCCAAAATGATAGAAAATCTATGAAATTTTTCCCACAGTACGGAACTTTCTTTTATTGGATTTGCACCTTGAGTTCCGGTTTTCTTAACTTCTAATCCTTTTCTTTCCTAATCCTAAAAGAAACCCTTCCCACCTTTTGATTGGATTGGATCCACCCATCTCAAAATAGCCAACTTCTCTCACTTTCTATTGAAAAAAAAAAATGTGGATTTGAATTCGCAAAAGTCAAAAGTTATGACAAATTGGAACCATTAACTATTGACTTCTGACTGCGAATTCATGAACGATTTGAATCTCCAAATTGGATTTTCTTTTCCTAATGACATGAGAAAATACAAATTGATACATCAGTATCCTTCTCAATTTCCATTATAACAACAATTATGAGTCTATGTAAACCCCAGGGCAGAAATTGTCACACTATTTTATTTATATATGTTGCCTATACGTAATTCTCAGAAAATTATCATATTTCCATTTTGAATTGAATAGAAAATCGAAATTATCTTTTAATAGATAATAGAGATAATAGAGCGCAACCCGTGTTGCCACAAATAGAACGGCAATACAATAAACAACACAATAAAAGAAAAGACGGA